AAACGTATAGTTATTCTATTTTCATCCATCATAGAATGATTATTCGATTCTTTTTCCTCTTTGGTCATACAGAATTTAATTCAATCAAAATTTCTCGAATTATCCTAATCTGTAGGATAAATTCTTTGATTCTTCTTGATGAAATTGGAATAGTTCCCTTCATTCTTATACTACTATATGGATGAAATCTAATTGGATTCAAATATTTCTTATTTTTTAGCGATTCCCATCAAAAAGAAACAATTTGAATAGAAAATTATCTTTTTTAATGAGTCTGTTTTTATGTTATTTCGTACTGTAAAATTCCTTTGTTTGTGGGATTCTTTTCTCACGAAAAGGTAATTAAAAGAAATTATATAATGGATTTCTTCATATGTCTAGATCTCGAATAAATGGAAATTTTATTGATAAGACCTTTTCAATTGTAGCCAATATCTTATTACGAATAATTCCAACAACTTCAGGAGAAAAAGAGGCATTCGCCTATTACAGAGATGGTGTGATTTGATTATGTTATTTTTTATTATTATTTATATATAATATATTATTTTATTATTATATAATATATTATTTATATTAATTTATATTATTATTATTATATATATTTATTTATATATATATATATTTTTTATATTTTATATATTTATATTTTATATAAATATAAAATTTTTTACCGCTCTCAGTCTTAGGAGAAAGAAAGATTATTCGGGATAGAAAGAAAAAATATTTTGAAATAAATTTACGCTTGTTGAAGGTGAAGTTTGTAAATAAAACAAGTCCTTCTGTCGTGTATCCCCGATTAATGCAGCCTTAAATACTTTAATTGTTGATTCTAAAGTATTGAGCGAAAGGTTACACCTATAGGGTTAGGTCAAACCTACTGCGCCAGTACCAATAGGAGGCATAGAGGAAGAGGCACTACTCCTAGAAATCAACAATACTAAAACTTTGTTATAAATTCTCCCTTTTCCTTATCAGGATCGGGACTAACAAGAATGGTTGGGACAACAAACATCCATCTCGTTCGTGTTTTGGATACCCGTATAACCATCGAAGACTGTTGAAGTGACTAATTCCTGAAAATTAAGAGGCGTTTAAGACAAAGAAATTGTTGAAGTCACCCCTTTTTATCTAGTAACAACATACTTGATGTTAAGGAAAAATCTTTTACAAGAAGGTTGGCTAGAGATTTTTTGTAAAAACACTAGCCCTGCTCAGTTTATAATGAGAATATTTCAATCTTTTTTTTTTTTTTCTATGTATTATTTTCATTATGCACATAAAGAGGAGCCGTATGAGATGAAAATCTCATGTACGGTTCTGAAACGGAGATTCTTTGGACGACCGTAACGGATGTCGGCTCAATCCGAAGGAAATTATGCTGAAGCTTTACAGAATTATTATGAAGCTATGCGACTAGAAATTGATCCCTATGATCGAAGTTATATACTCTATAACATAGGCCTTATCCACACAAGGAACGGAGAACATACGAAAGCTTTGGAATATTATTTTCGTGCACTAGAGCGGAATCCATTCTTACCACAAGCTTTTAATAATATGGCCGTGATCTGTCATTACGTGCGACTATCTCCACTATAGAAATAAAAAGGGAAAGAAAGAGCAAATCCATTTAAAAATACTATAAAAAAATAGGCTTTCTACATATGTATCGTTCAAAACAACGATTTTTATCAGCTGTAGCAAAGAAATAAACGTCATAGAAGTCGAAATATGAATAGGAAGAAATAGGTATGCCTAGGTACTTTATTCTATGGATAAAGGATCTAATTGATAGAGGAAGCATCGTAAAGATCAATTCGCGAGGTTTTGAGCCGATACAATAAAGAACTGCTTATTTATTGTCATGATATGAGATAAAAGTTAGGAATCAACTTATGTAATAGAGTTGATCCCCTAAGGTATTGAGCAGCGGTGTAGCATCAGATCCCAAAGATAGTAAGTCTTTTCCTTCTTATAAAGGAAAGTCTTTTTCAAGGATTCTATATAAATTTATATATGAAACCGAGATAGTTACCTTTCAGAAAATTCTAATGATAGTGGAAATGCCTATGTTTTATGAAGGTGGGAGAAAAGATAAAACTTATTACTTATTAAATTATTAAGCAAAACTAAAGTTTGAAACTCATAACCTCTTTTGTTTTGGTTAACTCGAGAAAAAAAAAGGGATAGATCCATGAGAAATCTCATTCAATTAGATATAGTAGATGAAAAAAATGAGACACCAAAAGAACTTGACTGCTGAGCCGTATGAGGTCGGAAACTCTCAAGTACGGTTCTAAGGGAAGGAATTTAACCACCTATTCCGACCGGGGAGAACAGGCCATTCGACAAGGAGATTCTGAAATTGCGGAGGCTTGGTTTGATCAAGCTGCCGAGTATTGGAAACAAGCTATAGCGCTTACTCCTGGTAATTATATTGAAGCACAGAATTGGTTGAAGATCACAAGGCGTTTCGAATAAGAAAAGAACACTATTT